CGTAATAATAATTTAGATTCATAGAGCAAGGATAAAAAATTACGCTAAAAAGAGTACTTGATGCTGATATGAATTATAGGATTAACTAAGGTCATCGGTCTAATGAAATAAAAACTCTTGAGTTTAGTTAGTTTCTTTCAACGCATTAACTAATTCATTATGGGATTGATTGTTTTCCATTTCAATCAAAACGATTTCTTAGTAAACGTTAGAATATTATAGATCTAAAATGAACTTTTTTTATCGAGAAAGGGTAAAAAACGACTGAGATATTTTTTTATCAAACCACGTATCCTTTAACAGATTTATTAGTAATCTCATTCGAATTTTAAAATTGAATTTAGGTGTATTCTTTTCTCGAGTTTGACTAAAAAAAGACTCAAGTTTTTTATTAGGCAAAAGTTTACAATCCTTTGAGGTATTTTATTACGTGTAAATAAAGTCTAGAATGACGAAAATCAAGGTCTTTTAGGTTCTTTCTTTATTTTATTAAATTTTATTAAATCATTAAGTTTCATTTCTATGACCTAGCAGATTCTAAAGATATAAATTTGAGAGGAGAACTAAGAGTTCCAAACCAAAAATTTTTGGTTTGACAAATATTGTATGGAATCGAAATTTTATTATTTCGAGTAATTTTTGATCCAATTTAACGGATCTTTCACATATCTATATTTCTTTTTTATGAAGAGAATATTATTTATAGAAAAAATAGATAATGAATAAGAAATAATAATTTGTTTTGAATAATAGATGTCTTTCACATCCAACTATAACAATGATTTTCAAATGGCAGTTCCAAAAAAACGTACTTCTATATCAAAAAAGCGTATTCGTAAAAATATTTGGAAAAGGAAAGGATATTGGGCGGCGTTAAAAGCTTTGTCATTAGGGAAATCTCTTTCTACTGGGAATTCAAAAAGTTTTTTTGTACGACAAACAAATAAGTCCTAAAATATTGGAATAATCGGAATGGATTTGACGCAAAAATTTGGCTCAATACTTTTTTAATTTTTTAATATGAAATTAACAATTGGCAGTCCCTATTCTAATCAATATGAAATAGACCAGGTTTCCATCTTATAAGATGTCTAAAAAAAAGAATTCTTCTGGTTTCTTAATTCTAAAAAAAAAAGAATAAAGAAACAAATACAAGATTTTTTATTTCTTTGTAGTATATTTTCACTAATATTTTTGTGGTGGGGAGTCTTATTTTCCCCATCGACCTTTACAATAATGAACAATTTTTCTCTTTCTCGGGAAGGGCAGATATAATATTTTTAGTTCAAATTAATGGATTGTTGAAACTAATGGATTACATGGTAAAAAATTTTGGATAACTTTATGACTTCTTAATTTATAATTTTTTATAATTTTTAGTAATTACTATATGAAATGGATTTACCATATATCTCCAATTTTGAGCCCAATTAATAAAAGAACTTCATTGTTAAGATATTATGTATAACTAATCTGTCAATGTACAAATAATGTGTCAATTTGAAGTAATCCAAAATAACCTATTTTGGATTCATTGAGAAAATTTATTTTTTGTTTGAAATTTATGAAATCAGATAAACGAAAAATAATGAAGTATCAATAAAAGTAAAAAATGAAAACAGTTTTTTTATTCTATCGAGAGAATAATCTACTTACAAAAGTTGGATTTTAGAATAGGATAAACTACGTCAAAGCCCTAAGATAAATAAACCGGACACCCTAATAAATGAAACTAATGAACCTTCAAATTGACTTTTGAACTCATTTTTTTTTATCAATTTGAGTGTTGACTAAAAAACTTATTTGATTGAATTGACTTGTTCAATATCGACGATTGAATATAAATAGGCTATTATTAGTTCGAGTAAGCCGCTATGGTGAAATCGGTAGACACGCTGCTCTTAGGAAGCAGTGCTAGAGCATCTCGGTTCGAGTCCGAGTGGCGGCATGACATCTTCTAAAAGATATCCAATAGATCCTATAATAAAAATAAATTAAATTCCCGATTTCTAATTATTAATTAATATTAATTTAGGGGATTCCCTCCCTTTTTTTCATTTTTATGATATTTTCAACTTTAGAGCATATATTCACTCATATTTCCTTTTCGATTGTTTCAATTGTAATTATAATTCATTTGATAACCTTATTGGGCAATGAAATCATAAAACCATATGATTCGTCAGAAAAGGGGATGATAGTTACTTTTTTATGTCTAACAGGATTATTAATCACTCGTTGGATTTATTCGGGCCATTTCCCACTAAGTGATTTATATGAGTCATTAATCTTTCTTTCATGGAGTTTCTCCCTTATTCATATAGTCCCTTATTTCAAAATAAGAAAAAATTATTTAACCGAAATAACTGCCTCAAGTACTATTTTTACCCAAGGCTTTGCTACTTCGGGTTTTTTAACTGAAATACGTAAACCCACAATATTAGTACCTGCTCTACAATCGGAGTGGTTAATAATGCACGTAAGTATGATGATATTGAGC